TATCCAGGGAAGGAAGATGGACTGGACTCACTCTCATTCATGGCATGGGCAAAAGCAGCCCTAATGACTTTCAGTGAAGATATGCTTATACGGCGAAGTCAGTCACAAAGTCTATGTTCGTATGCTTTCACTCTAAGCCGACCATCCAAAAAGGATGTGCACAATTGATCATTGACCGCAGTCTTCTCTTTTCTCTCCCAATGTGGGGAACTTTTTTCGGTTTTTTTTCTCTTCAGCACAGCACTCAATGGTGATGCATGGCGTCATTACTGAATCCTTTCATTGACCTTTCTTTTCTATAACGAAAAAAGCCCTCCTCTCGGTGATGTGGGTGAGAAACCCAAATCAGAAAAGCTCAGCAAGCCAATGGCTCAACGGTTCTCACCACCCTCCTCTGGCGCAAACACCGTTTGCTGCGCTGCGCTCATCACGAGAAGCCGGGGAACTCTCTTGGGTGGACTTCAAGCGCGATGATAGTCAGTCTGAAGTTTTCTACTATGCCATCTTTATTAGTTCAAAGACCGGGCTTGGGGGTTGGTCTCAGTGGTCAATGAAAATGTACTAGTGTGCTGTCTTAACATGCAGAAATTTTTTATTAGACTGCTAGCTTTACCAGCGGTAGGAGGGTTAAAAGACGGTGCATGAGCGAAGTAGGATCCTCTTTTTTTGTATCCCATCGACGATATTCTTTGGTTTTGGTACATAACAATTTGCATAAGCAAAGTCGAATATTTGTTACAAATCTAGATCCTGCACTCTCATCTCTAGTCTCTAGCTATCATCTGTAGTAGTATATTAGTCAAGCTATATCTTGTACTTTCTTGGGCCTAACTAAGAAAAGAGAACAAGAGAAGAAAAGCAAAAGCAAATACGACTTTCAGCCAGGCTGCTTCATTCAAGTCTAGGACTTAGGCAAGACTTATAAATCGAGCAGTTATAAAGCAGTTTAATCGCATTTATCGTCTCTCACTTAGCTCTGATCTGGTGTCGTCGCTCACAGTCCAAGAAGAGTAGTCCTTTCATTGGCTAGCGGGATTACGCTTAATGGGATAGACCGATCATCGCTTCCTTCCTCTACTAGTTTTGGAGTCAAGCCAGCAAAGAAGTAGACTCATTCCTTTTTCACTGGCTAGCATCATAGGGATATTCGACGTTTAATGAGATAGTATAGTTCTAGACTAAAGCTAGCAAAAAACAAGACTGAGGTCGATAGGGGCATTACTAGTAATTGCTAAGGTGCTTTATTAAGTATTAACCACGCTCATCTCCAGTCTCTTTCCAGCCTTTGTGATTTCATATACTATTCCCGTATGCCATATCTCTTATTCAATCTTGCTATACGTCCAAGCTCTCCCCCATCGGTAGTTGGAAGCAGAACTGAGACTGGATGTGACTGAAGGAAAAGGGATATAGGTGTGATAGGAGGGCACGGTTAAACAGGTAAGCGAAGGCTCTCTCTCTCGCTCTGTGGTCTTGTGTGAACTCCTTTCCGCCCATTATTGATCTTCACTCTAAGTGAGCAGGTCAAAGCAGTTGAGGTGATAGCAATAGTAAGCAGGGAAGCAGAAGCAAAAGGTCTTCAAAGAACTTTTGTGTAATAAAGCTTCTTGGTCTCATTTCATTGGTCTCTAAGGCAAAGTCTCGCTTAATCGTTCATCGATCTTTTTCTGTAAGGCCTCGGGCCATCCCCCCACGAATTCCGATTTCTGTTTTTGTTTGTATTAAAGTGTTGGTAGCTTCTAGCCTCGAGCTGGAAAGTCTCATCGGCGGGGGTACTATAGATAGATCATAACTCTCTAATTGAGACTCAATCTATACAATCAATCAATCAGTATGTGCAATATACCGGTCTTTGCGATATGCTCTTTCAAATAGATCACAGATCTTTCCGCTTAGCTGCACTGCTCTCTGAGCTCTTTTGTCCGCTATCGCTTCCTCTAGTACTAGCTCTGATCTCTCTTCAGCAGTTGCAGTACGATTCTTTAATTCATCTCCTGCCCTTTATAGTCGTAATCGCTAGAAACTCTATATCATTGGCAATTGGCATTGGCGTAATCTTTTTTCTCCTGTCGGAAGGGGGTCCTGTCGAAAGCAAGAAAAGGCATTGCAAATGGCGTGCCCTTACTCTAATTCTAAATAAAGCTCTTTTGCGCTCTTGGTCAGGCCTGTAACAAGTATCTAAAAAATGTTTTCTTTTCGGCCTATGGTTCGGTCAAAGCAATGACTTGAGTGAGTAAGGAAGTAGGACCTTTTTACCCCGGCTGTGAGTTATTACTGACCCCTCTCTGTCTCTCCCCCGCGCTGTGAATGAAGTGAGTAATTCGTTGGTGCTTGCCCTTCAGTAAGTAGTTCGGATGGCTGGATACATGCTACGCTCTGCCACGCTTGCCTGACCGCGAGAAGCCTTAGGGTAAAATAATCTTTAACAGCAATTTGAGAGCATCTTTGGAATTTAAAGAAGGGGCTAACCTGACTTTCACTTTCATAAAAAGAGAAAACTGGACTTGCACTTTAAGAAATGGAATTGCGATGAGCCAGAAGTTAGAATATCGCCTAACCACCTGTCTCCGTCTCCCGTAGTTCCCCCCAGAAACATCCGTTTGCCTACTTCTACTCTGGCCGGGGGTAACAGTCTTTTTGAGAACCAAGTGGCCCTTGAGGAAGACCTTCAGAAAACCCCTCTAACTCGGGGAAAGGAATTCAAGCCCATAAAATGAGTCAAGTCTATGATAGGTACCAATAGTCTTTATGGCGCTCTTACCCCTTATGCAAAGCACCAATGACTTCGGTCTTCTGAAAGGGGCTTAGGGCATATCATCAAAGAAAGAATCCCGAGGAAGGGGGTGAAGCTGAGGTTAGAAACGCTTTCTCCCGCTGTTGCTAGTTCTTCCGTTGTTGGTAGTTCCTCAGGTCGGGTTGTTGATTTTTCAGAGCTTTTTCAATTCTTTCAGAACCTTTCGTATGCGCCTATTGGAAGATTTGGGCTACCTCCTCTCTTTCCGATCTCATTCAGATAATAAGCCAGTCCGGTTTATTAGATAGTGAGTGGGTAAGAGAGGTGCTTGGTCTGTCTCCGAATGTGGGCCTAGAAGCATTAGCCGAGTCTCTGAATATTCCCGAGGGTTCTCAGGATGAAGACAGCCTTAAGGTGCTAACGGAGCTTCCACGGTCTCAGTCCATGAAGGTGCTTGCTTTATTGGTTGGCAGCTTGGTTATAGTCGTTATGAAGAATGAAGGAGCACTGCTGCACTTCCACGACATGGGAAAGGATCATGGGGTGAGGAAAAGAAAGAAAAGGTGCAAGGTGAGGAGATATCGAGAGGTAGAATAGGTGAAATGAGTTCAAAGGAATTAGTTAAGACACGCTTCTTTAGCACAGGCCACGGAGTGAAGTTGGAAGGTTCAATGAACTACGCGAAGGGCAAATCTTGGGCGCTATTGTTGTCTATATACAAGTGGCGTAGGCGAAGCTGTGGCGACTCGTGGAGTAGACAGCGAGCTCCGCTTGAACAGAAAGCAGCAAGCTGCAAGCACTACTCCAAAAGCAGTGAGCTCCGCAACAAAAGCGAAGCGAGCCGCGGTAGCCTATTCAGTTTTTCAGCTGCATCGTACCGTACTATGGGAGGGGTCCGTACCTCCTTTAGATAGAGCCCCCCTGCTCCTAATGTAGAGCTAGAACTACTGCTACCGTGGAATCCGCGGTCACACATAAGTATCTCGCCTTCCAAAAAAAGCGGCTGCTAATTAGCACTAATGCTAATGGGGACCATCGATCAAGAAGGACTTCGGAGACTGCAATCGAATTGATCAAAAAATAGAAATAGGGCCAACTCTTCTAGTTGCGCCTCTAACCTTACTACGCTACCCTGATAAAAGGTCGAATTCAGCAGGACTGCAGGCACGAAATGCCGATCAAATCCGTTAAAGGAAGCCTAATCAAAGCGGGCAAACAAGAAGATCTGACTGAGTTGATGATGGACCGGATCTCGAAAGGCGAGAGGCTTTCATAAAGACGTATGATAAACGGAGGGTCGAGAGAGGCTTATTGCACGATCCACCCAACCCAGCTAAGCTAATAAATGCTGCATAAGATAAGAGAGTGGGAGGCCGGCCCCCGCCCATCTGGAGGTGCACACCCATTTATGAACATATACAAAGGGCTAAAGAGAGAAGTCCATGGAGAACTACCAAATCCAATGACTTTGATTTGTTCGTACCATTCTGTCATCGATCACTGCTGGGTCGGTTGGTGAGTCACCCAAAAAAAGCATCGAGAAAGGTCAAGCATATATGTTTTATGAAATGATCAGCGGTTTCATTTATGCTATGCCCTGCATCGTGTTCGTCTGTGTTTATTGAGCTTTCAGCGCCATGCGCTTTGCTTCGCTTTATAGAAGAGAGAGAGCCTTGTCTTGAGAGTGAAAAGAAAGGGCAAGCGATAGAAAGGATAGTCCCTCGCGCGTTCGCGAGAACTACTAGAAAATGGTGAGATCATTAGATCATTAGTGAAAGAAGGACCAACGACGATCCTATCCTAAAGGAGAAGAAGGAGTAGGAGGAGTCAGTTTTCTTTGAAGATCGAGGAATCAATCTCCCAATTATGCCATTCGGAAGAAGTCTTCTACAGAGGGAAAGCCTGTTACGAGTAAGTGGAGAGGAAAGATCTCCAGAGATTCTTATCTCATTCCATTCCAGTGGCTCAACCAGTAACCAATGGCGAAAACTAAAAAATCCATGGTTTCCCGGTAGAACCCTATTTCGCCCAAGTTGTTTCAGAACCGGAAAAAAGAAGCGGTTTTTCGCACAGCTTGCGCATAGTGCAGGTCCCACTTGTATATCGTATTTGGCCGAAGAAGCATCGGACAGGTTGGAGTTCTTACCTTCTTGGGATTCCATGGACCAAGATCTGCTTTTATTATATGGGCAATACCGATCTACTTTAGTAGATCATATGGATGTAGAAAAAGCTTCTCATTTTGATGAATTGGAAACATCTCTTT